AAACAAAGGATGAATTTCACTTTAAAGAGGCACGCTATCAAGATAGCCCGGTTTACGAAGATTCTGATCTGGAGACCCATCAAGAGAATTGGGAATTGGGAAGACTGAAAGAAGAGAAAAAGAAAAGAATGAATTTGTGGGTTGAAAAAACTTTTGTCACTTTTTTTTTCGATTATCAACGATGGAATCGTCCATTACGATATATAAAAAATGATAAATTAGAAAATGCCTTACGCAATGAAATGTCACAATTTTTTTTTTTTACATGTACAAGTGATGGGAAACAAACAATATCCTTTACATACCCGCCCAGTTTATCGACTTTTTCGGAAATGCTAGAACGAAGAATTTCTTTGTACATAATAGAAAAACTATATGACGAAGATCTTTATAATTCTTGGATTTCTACTAATGAAAAAAAAAAGTGCAATTTGAACAATGAGTTGAGAAGCCGAATCCAAATTCTAGAAAAAAATGAGGGATCCCCTAGTCTGGATATGCTTGAAAAAAGAACCATATTATGCGATGATGAAAAAAGAAAAAAATGCTTGCCAAAAGCATATGATCCTTTTTTCAACGGACCATATAGACGAACGAGAAAAAAATTAGATTCACGTGCAATCATGAATACTTATACAGATACAGAAGATTTAGTAGAATTTTTTTTTATAAATAAGATTCATGATCTAATTCTTAATGATCCCGTAGAACTCCACCGTCAATCATTTTTGAATTCTACAGAAGAAAAAGGAATTGATTCAGAAAGTCAAGCAAAATATTTGCAATTTGTATTTGATGTAATTACAATACATACAAAAGATAAAAAAACAATGAAAAATCAATCTATTGGAATTAGAATAGAAGAAGTCAGTAAAAAGGTTTCTCGATGGTCATACAAATTAACCGAGAATTTGGAAGAAGAGGAAGAAGAAAATAACGAAGAATTGGAGGAAGAAGATCATGAGATTCATTCAAGAAGAGCCAAACGTGTGGTAATTTATAACGATAATGATCAGAATACCAATTCTATTTCTAGTATTCAGAATACTAGTAACAATGATAAAAATGATGATCAAACGGAAGAGGAAGAGGTGGCTTTGATACGTTACTCACAACAATCGGATTTTCGTCGCAATCTAATCAAAGGATCCATGCGCGCTCAAAGACGTAAAACAGTTATTTGGAACCTCTTTCAAGTAAATGTACATTCCCCGCTTTTTTTGGATCGTCTAGGCAAAACATCTTTTTTTTCGTCTTTTGATATCAACGAAATGAAGAATCTCATTTTTCAAAATTGGATGGGCAGAGAACAAGAATCAGAATTAAAAATTTCCAATTTTGAAAAGAAAGATACAAAAGAAAAAAAGGAGAAAGAGGAAAAAAAATATAAAAATGAACAGATAGAAATATCAGAAGCTTGGGATACCTTTCTATTTACTCAAGTAATAAGAAGTTTGATGTTAGTAACCCAATCTTTTCTTAGAAAATACATTATATTACCTTCATTAATAATAGCCAAAAATCTTTTCCGTATGTTATTCTTTCAATCTACCGAGTGGGACGAGGATTTTCAGGAATGGGATAGAGAAATGCATATTAAATGCACCTATAATGGTGTTCAATTATCAGAAACAGAATTTCCCCAAGATTGGTTAATAGACGGTATTCAGATAAAGATTCTATATCCTTTCTGTCTAAAACCTTGGAGAAAATCTAAGGCACGATCTAATCATAGAGATCTAATGAAAAAAAAAGAGAAAAAAACAAATTTTTGTTTTTTAACAGTCTGGGGAATGGAAGCGGAACTTCCCTTTGGTTCTCCCCGAAAACGACCTTTTTTTTTTGAACCTATTTATAAAGAACTCCAAAAAAGAAAAAAAAAGGTGAAAAATAAATTTTTACAAGTTCTAAAATTTTTCAATAAAAAAAGAAAATCCTTTCTAAAAGTTAGAAAAGAAAAAACAAAAGGGGTCATCAAAATAGTTCGAGTTATCAAGCTAATAATGAAAAAACTGGAGAAAGCAAATACAATTTTCTTATTTGAATTGAGGAAAGAAAAAGTATATGAACCGAACAAAAACAAAAAAGATTTAAAAAGAAATAATAAGATTCTTCGCGAATCGTCCGTTCTAATTCGAACGATGAATTGGTTCAATTATTCACTAATAGAAAGAAGAATGAAAGATCTTTCTGATAAGACAATCAAAATAAGGAATCAAATTGAACGAACTGCAAAAGACAAGAAAAAAAAAGAAAGAGTTCTAATTTATGATAATAAAAGATCGGGATCGCAGAAACATATTTGGAAAATATTAAAAAGGAAAAATATCCGATTAATGCGTAAATCACACTACTTTATCAAATCATTCATTGAAAAAATATACATAGATATTTTGCTATGTACCATTACCATTTCTAAGATCAATGCACAAATTTTCTTTGAATCAACAAAAAAGATCTTTAATAAATCCATTTACAACAAGAAAATAAATCAAGAACAAGAAGGAATTGATGAAAAAAATAAAAATACAATGAATTTTGTTTTGACTCTAAAAAAATTGTTTTCAAATACTGATAATACTGAGAATAGTAATCAAAATTCCAATAAGTATTGGAATTTATCTTCTCTGTCCCAAGCATATGTATTTTACAAAATATCACAAAACCAATTACTTAATAAGTATCAATTGGGGCCTGTGCTTCAATATCAAGGGAACTCCCCTTTTTTTAAGGATAATTTCAAAGACTATTGTATGATACACGGAATCTTTAATTCCAAATCAAGACATAAAAAAATTCATACATATGTAATGAACGAATGGAAAAATTGGTTAAAAGGTCATTATCAATACGATTTATCTCAAAAAAATAGAATAAATCAACGTCGTATGATTCAAAACAAGGAATCAATCCAATTGGATTTATATAAAAAATACCAATTAATTGATTCCATGAAAAAAAATGACTATGCAGCGAATTCATTTATGAGTCAAAAAGACAAATGGAAAAAACATTACAGATATGATCTTTTATCATATAAATACATAAGCCTTCCTAATTTATACATTTCTGGATCAACATTAGAAATAAACGGGGACCAAGAAATTCCATATCATTTCAATACATCGAAACCTGAATCATTTTATGTATTGGTAAGTATACCTAGTAATTATTATATAGAAAAAGGATATCTTATTGATAGGAATACAAATTTGGATAGAAAATATTTTGATTGTAGAATTCTCCATCTTTGTTTTATAAATAATATTGAGATCTGGGCCAATGCACATATTGGCATCAAGATTCATAAAAATACTAAGACTGAAATTAATAATTTAAAAAAAATGAAAAAAAAAGATCTTTTTTATCCTACAATTCATCAAGAGATCAAACCATGCAATCTCTTTTTTGATTGCATGGGAATGAATAAAGAAAGGTTATATGATACCGCATCAAATCATGATACTATATCCAATCTAGAAACTTGGTTCTTCCCAGAATTTGTGCTACTTTTTGATGTATATAAGATTCAACCTTGGATCATCCCAATCAAATCACTCTTTTTTCATTTTTATAGAAATGAAAAAAGTAAAAACATTAACGTAAATCCAAAGAAATCATCTAAGAAAAAAAAATATCTTGAATTAGTAAATTCCAAGCAGGAAGAAAATGAACAACAGGTCCAAGGAAATCTTGTATCGAATCTACTAAAACAAAAAAATAAAAAAGCTGTTGAAGAAGATTACGCAAGATTCGAAATGAAAAAGGGTATAAAAAAAAAACAAGATAAGAGCAAGAATGAAATGGAACTAGATTTCTTTTTGAAAAAATATTTACTTTTTCAACTAAGATGGGCTAATCCCTTGAATAAAAAAATAATGAAAAATATCAGGATATATTGTCTCCTACTTAGACTGATAAATCCAAATGAAATTGCTATATCTTCGATTCAAAGAGGTGAAATAAATATAGATCAAATGCTAATTCAAAAGGACCTAGTTCTTGCAGAATTGATAAGAAAGGGAATATTTATTATTGAACCAATTTGTCTATCTATACGAAGGGACGAAAAATATATTATATATCAAACTATGGATATTTCATTGGTCGATAATAAGAGGTACCAAACAAAGGAAAAATACACAAAAAAAAGATATATTGAGAAAGGGGGGTTTGAAAAATCCATTGCAGGACGCAGCAACATATTTTTGAGTGGAGACAAAAATCATTATGATTTACTTGTTCCTGAAAATATTCTATCTCCCAGACGTCGTAGAGAATTTCGAATTCGAATTTGTTTCAATTCCCGGAATTTGAATGTTGTGGATAGAAATCCAATATTTTGCAATGAAAACAAAATAAGAAACTGTGGGCAATTTTTGAATAAGGACAAACATATTAATAATTTCATGAAATTCAAATTGTTTCTTTGGCCCAATTATCGATTAGAAGATGTAGCTTGTATGAATCGCTATTGGTTTGATACCAATAACAGCAGTCGTTTCAGTATGGCAAGAATACATATGTATTCACAATTCAGAATGAATTCAATTCCAATGAAAAATGAAAAAATTTATAGTAGATTTCCTACATATCGTGTAACATATTTGATAGATGAAAGCCGAAATATATACACTGTGTAACATTCTAATACATGATGCTGATTTCATAGTGTATATATTTTCACTAGGAAGAGCGGAATCCTTTTAAGTAAAAATAAATTGTTCTCTTTCGTGAATACATATATGTTTTGTATATTTGATCCAAATATACAAAACATAAACCACATAAATAAAAAACAAAGTAGTATATGAATGAAATCCAATTTTGATGTATACTAGATGAAAATAACTGGCATAATAAATATTATTATTTTTCCTGATCGGTAAAATTCACAGAAAAGAAAGATATAAATCTTAATTTATGGTCAAAAATTCATTCATCTCAGTTATTACACAAGAAGAAAAAGAAGAAAATAGTGGGTCTGTTGAATTTCAAGTATTCCATTTCACCAGTAAGATACGGAGACTTACTTCACATTTAGAATTGCACAAAAGAGATTTTTTATCGCAAAGGGGTCTACGAAGAATTCTGGGAAAACGTCAACGATTATTGACTTATTTGTCAAAGAAAAACAAAGTGCGTTATAAGAAATTAATGGATCAGTTAAATATTCGGGAACCAAAAACTCGTTAATTAAATTTTAATTTCTTATTTGATTTTCTTATTATTATCCTTGTTCTTTTTTATTTTTTCATTATTTTTTTATTAGTTCAGTTATTCTTTTTTTTTTATTTTTCATTTTAAAAAATTCATGAAATAATGAATTAAGGAAAAAAATATGACTGTACCAGCTACAAGAAAAAATTTCATAATAGTCAATATGGGTCCTCACCACCCATCAATGCATGGTGTTCTTCGGCTGATCGTTACTCTGGATGGTGAAGATGTTATTGACTGTGAACCTATATTGGGCTATTTACACAGAGGGATGGAAAAAATAGCGGAGAACCGAACAATTATACAATATTTGCCTTATGTAACACGTTGGGATTATTTAGCTACTATGTTTACAGAAGCAATAACAGTAAATGCACCAGAACGATTGGAAAGTGTTCAAGTGCCTAAAAGGGCCAGTTATATCAGAGTTATTATGCTGGAGCTGAGCCGTATAGCCTCCCATTTGTTATGGCTTGGCCCTTTTATGGCCGATATCGGTGCACAGACTCCCTTTTTCTATATTTTAAGAGAGAGGGAATTAATATATGATCTATTCGAAGCCGCCACAGGTATGCGGATGATGCATAATTATTTCCGCATTGGAGGAGTAGCTGCGGATTTACCTTATGGCTGGATAGATAAATGTTTTGATTTCTGTGATTATTTTTTAACAGAAGTTGTTGAGTATCAAAAACTCATTACGCGAAATCCCATTTTTTTGGAACGAGTTGAAGGAGTGGGCATTATTGGTGGGGAGGAGACAATAAATTGGGGTTTATCAGGACCAATGTTACGAGCTTCTGGAATACAATGGGATCTTCGTAAAGTTGATCGTTATGAGTGTTACAATAAATTTGATTGGGAAGTCAAATGGCAAAAAGAAGGCGATACATTAGCTCGTTATTTAGTAAGAATCGGTGAAATGCAAGAATCCATAAAAATCATTCAACAGGCTCTAGAAGGAATTCCTGGAGGACCTTATGAGAATTTAGAAAACCGGCGTTTTCATAGGACAAAGAATTCCGAATGGAATAATTTTGAATATAGATTTATTACTAAAAAACTTTCACCCAATTTTGAATTGTTAAAACAAGAACTTTATGTAAGGGTAGAGGCCCCAAAAGGAGAATTAGGAATTTATTTAATAGGGGATAGTAGCGTTTTCCCCTGGAGATGGAAAATTCGTCCACCCGGTTTCATCAATTTGCAAATTCTTCCCCAGCTAGTTAAAAGAATGAAATTGGCTGATATCATGACGATACTAGGTAGTATAGATATCATTATGGGAGAAGTTGATCGTTGAAATGATAATTGATACGACAGAAGTACAAACTATTAATTCTTTTTATAGATTAGAATCCTTAAAAGAAGTCTATGGACTCATATGGATTTTTATCCCCATTTTAACCCTTGTCTTAGGAATCACAATGGGGGTATTAGTCATTGTGTGGTTAGAAAGAAAAATATCTGCAGCAATACAACAACGTATTGGACCTGAATATGCCGGCCCATTAGGAATTCTTCAAGCTTTAGCGGATGGGACCAAACTACTTTTGAAGGAGGATCTTCTTCCATCTAGAGGTAATATTCGTTTATTTAGGGTCGGACCTTCTATAGGGTTTATATCAATTCTACTAAGTTATTTAGTAATTCCTTTTGGATATCACCTTGTTTTAGCTGATCTCAGTATAGGTGTTTTTTTATGGATTGCCTTTTCAAGTATTGTCCCCATTGGTCTTCTTATGTCAGGATATGGATCAAATAATAAGTATTCCTTTTCAGGCGGTCTACGAGCTGCAGCTCAATCGATTAGTTATGAAATACCATTAACTCTATGTGTGTTAGCAATATCTCTACGTGCGATTCGTTGGAACATGAACTTTTTTTTATTAGAAAAGAGAAAAGAAATGAATTTCAATTTCAATACAATATAAACATAATTCAATATGTAAATATGAATATTAAATAAAGAAACTTTATACTTACTTTATAAAGTATAAAGTAAGTGAAGATAAAGAAATTGAATGTCTTGAATAAATATCTTCATCTTTTTTATGAAACATTTTAGTTCGATGAGTTAAACCAGATAGTTATATGAGTGAAACAAAACTGCTCCTCAATTTGCAGTAAAACAAGAAAAATCTCATTCCCTAGGTACAAGAAGAAATTTGAAGTAAACATAAGTTGTTTACCCCAAGATTGAGATTATTTTATTAGTCGTTATATCTTGAAGCGGATGCAAAAGGTCAACTGTATTTATTACTATACTGGGGATCAATCAAAAAGAAGTGGGCAGTTAGGAACACCAAAGTACGCAAAGGATGAGTAATGGAAATAATGTAAGGTATCAAAAAAAAGGATTTTTGCATAAAACTTTGCATAAAACGAATCATAATAAGGGCTTGAAGTTGGTAGAAACGATCAAGCAGTACTTCCCCACGATTCCGATCTAGAGTATGCTACTATTCGCTTATTAAATAAATGACTATCAAGAACGAATTAATCCTTTATTTTCTTTCCTTTTTTTTAGTTTTCAAAAAGAAGAACAGGAACAAGACAAATAGAATGCAATACGATAATAGAATAAAAAAGAATAAAACGGGAATAATAAGAAAATATTTATTTCTTCATACATATGCATATGGGAATTCTTATCATGATTCATTAACTAATGCCAATTCTTTATATTTATGAATATAACGAGTATTTGATTGAAGGATTAAGTTATTGCTGAACAAAGATAAATTTTGATTATTTTCATTCTCATATCATTATAAGGGATGAGATCAATTCGGAAGTGCTTTTTTTTATTATAGCAGACAGAATTTTATTGGTCGAATTGAGGACTCTCCAACCTCCAATTTATCTTTACATTGTATTTACCTAAGGTCCAAGGAGAGCAATAATACTGAACCAGCCTTACCTTACATTTCTTTGTGGCCATAGAGGAGCCGTATGAGGTGAAAATCTCATGTACGGTTTTGGAATAGCGATGGGAGCAGTGATGTTATCATCGACTATAATTATCTAACAGTTCAAGTACAGTTGATATAATTGAGGCACAGTCCAAATATGGTTTTGGGGGATGGAATCTGTGGCGTCAGCCCATAGGGTTTCTAGTTTTTCTAATGTCTTCTCTAGCAGAATGTGAAAGATTACCCTTTGATTTACCAGAAGCAGAAGAGGAATTAGTAGCAGGTTATCAAACCGAATATTCAGGTATAAAATACGGGTTCTTTTATCTTGCTTCTTACCTAAATCTATTAGTTTCTTCATTATTTGTAACAGTTCTTTACTTAGGTGGGTGGAATTTTTCTATTCCGTACATATCTCTTACTGAACTTTTTGGAATAAATAAAATGTTTAGAGTCTTTGTAATAGCAATTAGTATCTTTATTACATTAGCTAAAGCTTATTTGTTTCTGTTCATTCCTATCACAACAAGATGGACTTTACCTAGGATGAGAATGGATCAATTATTAAATCTTGGATGGAAATTTCTTTTACCTATTTCTCTAGGTAATCTATTATTGACAACCTCTTTTCAACTCGTTTCACTATAAACTATTCACTAGAAACTATAAATAAAAATAAGAAATTAAGAGAAAACAATAATGAATATTATATATTCATAACTTATCTCAACCAAGAGAAAGAAACATAAATTTTATTCACGGATATCTATAATATGTTACCTATGGTTACTGGGTTCATGAATTATGGCAAACAAACAATACGAGCCGCAAGGTACATTGGACAAAGTTTCATAATTACCTTATCCCATACAAATCGTTTACCTGTAACTATTCAATATCCTTATGAAAAATCAATCACATCAGAGCGTTTTCGTGGTCGAATCCACTTTGAATTTGATAAATGTATTGCTTGTGAAGTATGCGTTCGCGTATGTCCAATAGACCTTCCCATTGTTGATTGGAAATTTGAAAAAGATATTAAGAAAAAACAATTGCTTCATTATAGTATTGATTTTGGTGTCTGTATATTTTGCGGTAACTGTGTCGAGTATTGTCCAACAAACTGTTTATCGATGACTGAAGAATATGAACTTTCCACTTATGATCGTCACGAATTGAATTATAATCAAATTTCTTTAGGTCGGTTACCCATTTCAATAATTGGAGATTACACAATTCAAACAGTTATGGATTCAACAAATAAAATGAAAAAATAAAAACCCGTTCAAGAACGATTACCAATTACTAAGATTTGGTTTGGAATAAAGTAGGATTAGCCAAATAACTTTATTTTATCTATCTAATGATATTCCTTTTTTTTTTCATTCAATTAGGAAGGTATCATATAAAAAAAGAGTTCCTTTCCTGGACCCTTAGTAAGGTCATGAAATATTTCGACTTATTTATTTATCTTTTATTTCATAATGGATTTACCTGGACCAATACATGATATTATTGTAGTATTTCTGGGATCAGTTCTTATATTAGGAGGTCTGGGAGTAGTATTACTTACCAATCCTATTGATTCTGCCTTTTCATTGGGATTGGTTCTTGTTTGTATATCCTTATTATATATTTCATTGAATTCCTATTTTGTAGCTGCCGCACAGTTCCTTATTTATGTGGGAGCCATAAATGTATTAATCATATTTGCTGTGATGTTCATGAACGGTTCAGAATATTCCAATGATTCCTATTTATGGACCATTGGAGATAGGATCACTTCACTGGTTTGTACAAGTATTTTTTTTTCATTAATGACTACTATCCCAGATACGTCATGGTCCGGAATTTTTCGGACTACAAGATCAAATCAGATTATAGAACAGGACTTAATGAGTAACGTTCAACAAATTGGGATTCATTTATCCACAGATTTTTATCTTCCTTTTGAACTCATTTCTATAATTCTTTTAGTTTCTTTGATAGGTGCAATTACTATGGCTCGTCAATAATCTAATATAATAAGAAATAAGAACTTCCTTTTTTATAATTAAAGAATGAAAATGGATTTAATCTATTTTATTTCAATCTACTGTGAATATCTTATTTTGTTCTGTAATTCTTCTATTCTACTAGTCAACTGAATCGGTTTAATTTTTGTTCATATTGAAATGAATCGAGATAGATGAGGAATTTATCAATGATGTTAGAACATGTACTTTTTATAAGTGTTTATTTATTTTCTATCGGTATCTACGGACTGATCACAAGCCGAAGCATGGTTAGAGCACTTATGTGTCTTGAGCTTATACTGAATTCGGTGAATATAAATCTCGTCACATTTTCCGATATATTTGATAGTCGGCAATTAAAAGGAGAAATTTTCTCAATCTTTGTTATAGCCATTGCGGCTGCTGAAGCAGCTATTGGGCTAGCTATTGTTTCGTCGATCCATCGTAACAGAAAATCAACTCGTATCAATCAATCAAATTTGCTGAATAATTAGTCATAATTCTTCTATTTTCACATAGAAATCAAAACATAAGACTTTTAGAATATTCTAAATAGAATCTAATAGAATTAGAATTCAATAGAATAGAATATTCTATTATTTTCTTATTTATTTTCTTTCTTCTCTTTTTTCATATATATTTATGATTTAGAGTTAATAACCTATTCTATCACTAACCTAATAACAAACGTATTCATCTGATATATAATATATCATCATATCCTTAATTCTATTTCTATATATCTATATACTAGAATCTTTCTATATTTATATGTATATATGTATATGAATATATATATATTAGTATAGTACATTATATTAAAATGAATTCGAAATTAGAATTAGTTAGAATTAGACTATTTTAGATTCTTTCTATTTGATTTATAGAATTCAAATTCATATTTTCTATATGAATAGGATTACTTAGAATTCCTAGAATTCTACTAAATTCTCAATTGATATTTTCAATTCTAGAAAATTGAATTAAATTAAGACAAAAATAGAGAAATTCTCTAAATGAAATAAAAATTAAGATCTTCTATATTCATAGAAATAGAAAAATATAGTAAAATAACCATGAATTGAATTCGTAAACTCACATTTCATGGTTATTGAAATGGAAATCAAAGTATCTTGGCCCTTTCTCATAAACAGATTAGAAAATCTATTGATTCTTAAAATTTTGATAAATCATCGATTCGTCTGGTGTCTACAATAGAAAATATATGATTTATTTCATTTTATGATTTTATTTTACCAGATCGAAAATATTTTGTGTTCAAAACTGGAATTTATAGATCCAATGTCACATTCAGTAAAGATTTATGATACATGTATAGGATGTACCCAATGTGTTCGAGCTTGCCCCACGGATGTATTGGAAATGATACCTTGGGACGGATGTAAAGCTAAGCAAATTGCTTCTGCGCCAAGAACCGAGGATTGTGTAGGTTGTAAGAGATGTGAATCCGCTTGTCCAACAGATTTTTTGAGTGTCCGTGTTTATTTATGGCATGAAACAACTCGCAGCATGGGTCTTTCTTATTGATATGTGACAAAAAACTCCACTTGAATCGTTTGATTCCTCTTTACCGACAAAAGCCCGTACTCGAGAAAAGAAAATATATTATCCTTCTCCCGAGCACGGGCTTTTCTGGTCTAATTTTATCTTGTCTTTATCACGAGTTATTTTCCTTGGTTAACAATACTTCTTGTTTTGCCCATATTCGCAGGTTCTTCAATTGTCTTTTTCCCTCATAGGGGAAATAAGGTGTATAGGTGGTATACTCTATGTATATGTATCCTAGAGCTCCTTCTAATGACCTATGTATTTTGTTATCATTTCCAATTGGACGATCCATTAACCCAATTGAAGGAGGATTTTCAATGGATCAATCTTTTTGATTTTCACTGGAGACTGGGAACCGATGGACTTTCCATAGGACCCATTTTACTGACAGGATTTATAACTACTTTAGCTACTTTAGCAGCTTGGCCAGTTACTCGAAATCCGCGATTTTTCTATTTCTTGATGTTAGCAATGTATAGTGGCCAAATAGGATCATTTTCTTCTCGAGACCTTTTACTTTTTTTCATCATGTGGGAATTAGAATTAATTCCTGTTTACTTACTTTTATCCATGTGGGGAGGAAAAAAACGCCTGTACTCGGCTACAAAGTTTATTTTGTGCACTGCCGGAGGTTCCATTTTTCTCTTAATAGGAGTTCTAGGTATGGGTTTATATGGTTCCAATGAACCAACATTAGATTTAGAAAAATTAGCTAATCAATCATATCCTGCAGCATTGGAAATAATACTCTATTTTGGTTTTCTTATTGCTTATGCTGTCAAATCGCCGATGATACCCCTACATACATGGTTACCAGATACCCACGGGGAAGCACATTACAGTACATGTATGCTTTTAGCTGGAATCTTATTAAAGATGGGAGCATATGGATTGATTCGGATCAATATGGAATTATTAGCTCACGCTCATTCTATATTATCTCCCTGGTTGGTGATAGTAGGAATAATACAAATCATTTATGCAGCTTCAACCTCTCTCGGTCAACGCAATTTAAAAAAACGTATTGCCTATTCTTCCGTATCTCACATGGGTTTCATAATTATAGGAATTGGTTCTATAACTGGCATGGGACTTAATGGGGCCATTTTACAAATACTCTCTCATGGATTGATTGGTGCTGCACTTTTTTTCTTAGCAGGAACAAGTTGTGATAGAATACGTTTTGTTTATCTCGAAGAGATGGGGGGGATATCTATCCCAATGCCAAAAATATTTACCATGTTTAGTAGTTTCTCGATGGCTTCTCTTGCATTGCCAGGAATGAGTGGTTTTGTTGCAGAATTCTTAGTCTTTTTTGGAATAATTACCAGCCCAAAATATCTTTTCATGCCAAAAATGTTAATTACTTTTGTAATGGCAATTGGAATGATATTAACTCCTATTTTTTTATTATCTATGTTACGTCAGATTTTCTATGGATACAAGCTATTCAATATTCCAAACTCGAATTTTTTTGATTCTGGACCACGAGAACTATTTGTTTCGATCTGTATCTTTCTACCTGTAATAGGAATTGGTATTTATCCTGATTTCGTTCTCCCGTTATCGGTTGACAAGGTACAAGTTCTATTATCTAATTATTTTTATAGATACTAATTCTTTTTTTAGATTCAATAATAAAGGAAAATGAAATAATTTTCATTAATTGGAAAGAAAGTCTTAGAATTCTTTGACTTTCATATTTTAACGATTTTTCGTTGTACAATGAAAAAAAAGGAAGGGTTAATTAGAATTGTAATGAGATACATCTAAAGTTTTTGAGAACCATTTGAATAATTCCTCTATTTAAACGGTTCTCAAAAACTCGCACAAATGTTCATTGTGTATCAGACGATTTTTTTATGTATTCTTCGTGTAGTTTATTTTATTCAATTAGATATTCATTGGAATGAACCATAACTATGGAACCCGATTCCTAATAGATTGATCCCAAAATAGCATATCCAAATTAGGATAAATCCTATAGAAGCTACAAATGCCGAATTCGTGCCTTGGTCTTGCAATTTTGGATTTGTTCTAGTATGTAAATAAATTGCAAATATGGTCCAAGTAATAAATGCCCAAGTTTCCTTAGGGTCCCAATTCCAATAAGAACCCCATGCTTCATTAGCCCATACTGCTCCAGAAAGAATACCTATGGTTAAAAAGGTAAACCCTAAACTAATGACACGATAACTCCAATAATCCAAACGCTGAATTAATTGATATTTGTAAAAATTTGGAAATGAGAGGAAAGAAGTCTTTTTTAATACACTTCCTTTTTCGTTCAAATATTCCATATCACCAAATAAAAACGACTTCCTTAAACTGAAAAAATTCTTGTTTTTCAAAAAAGAATCGATTCTTTTTTGAAATGTAATCACTATAAGAGCAACTGATAATAATGATCCACATAAAAGAGCTGCATAGCTCAATAGCATCATACTGACATGCATCATTAACCACTGAGATTGTAGAGCAGGTACTAATATTGCGGGTTGATGCATTTCAGTTGAAAGACCTGACGTGGCGAAACCTTGGGTAAAAATGGCACTTGGTGCAGTTATTGCGCTTAAATCATTTTTATGATTCCCAAGATACGGAATCATATGAATAATGGATAAACTCCATGAAAGGAAGATTAATGATTCGTATAAATTACTTAAGGGAAAATGTCCCGAAGAAATCCAACGAATAACTAAAAACCCTGTTATAGAGAAAAAAGTAGCTATCATCCCTTTTTCTGACGAATTACGTAATCCTTCGATTTCGTAGACTAATAAGTTCATCAAACGAATCATAATCACAATTGATATGATCGAAAAGGAAATATGAGTTAATATATGTTCTAAGGTCACAAATATCATAAAGAAGAGTCCCTTTTAAATAATTGAAATCGGGGAGGGGATTAAATAGAATATAAAATAAAATATTTTATATTCTATTAGATCTATTGTGTCTATATTATTAATATTTATAGAATATTAATGCCGCCACTCGGACTCGAACCGAGATGCTCTAGCACTGCTTCCTAAGAGCAGCGTGTCTACCAATTTCACCATGGCGGCTTACCCTAAATAATAATAGGAAATTCATGTTGAATTGTCGATATTCAATAGAGTTTAGGAAACAATGAAGAAAGATGCATTTCCATTCATATGGAAATGTTCAATATCAATAATATTGAATTAGCATCTTCGTAAGTTCAGTTTTCATAATCAACTTTTACGTACTAGAAACCTAGCTCTTGTTTATCCAAAACAGTAAGAACTCAATAGTTTCGTTCTCGGTCGGGGTATAAAATTCATAATTTTTTTTCTAACGATTTCGAGACCCAACACCTTAGTCTAAAGTATAATGAAATATTCAGATTCTTTATTGTCTATCGTAATTGTGCTTTTCTATTTTGAAAAGCACAATTCATAGGAAAGAAAAAAACATCTCACGAATTCAATATCAATCAATATCAATCTCAATAAATAGAATAAAATAAATAAAATAGAATATAATAGAAATATAGAAAGACTATAAAAAATATAAAAAAATGATAAAAAAAAAAAGAAAATACACAATACTGAGTACTTTGAATCCAGTAGACAGAAAGATTCTTATTTTTCATATTACTTAGCTCTAACTAATATGGAGAAGTGAAATACAAATAAAATACACAATACATTAGTAAAATTGAATCATTTGTCTTCCAATTTAAAAATTGGAAATTTGGAAGTTCTTTGAAACTTGTCAATTAAGATTTTTCCAAGACTTTTTTTTGTCGTACAAAAAAACTTTTTGACTGTCCGGTGGAAACAGATTTAGCTAAAGAAAAAGCTTTTACTGCCTCTAAAGATCCTTTTTTTTTCCAAAGATTTCTACGAATATGCTTTTTTGACATAGAAGTACGTTTTTTTGGAACTGCCATTCAAAAGGTAGGTGACTCATTTTTATCGTTGTATGTGAAAGACATATATTGTTTAGAATAAATTACTCTTTATTAGTCATTACCTATACTTAATACTTAATTCCATTAATTTACCTCAAGAATATCCTAACATACAAATAGAAGAAAAAAGAAGAAAAGAAAAATAAAATCAATAATAAAAGAAAAAGATTCTATTTTAATAGACAAATATATTTTTCTTTTCTATCTTCATTCTGATATTTGCATAATGTAATAATTACATACGTATTGTATATTTCTTTTTTTTTTTTAAGGAATATATACAAAAAGAATATACAAAAAAAAGTAATGTAATTCAAATATTATTGAATATAGATTCATATAGAATCTAAGATATAATATAAGAGTCATATATACAATATTACAAATATGAATATTTCATATTAAGAATAGTAATAGAAAATATTTATCTAATTTATCTAAATAGTAAAATAAAATAGTAAAGTAATAAAGTAAATAGTATATAAATATATACTATAATAATATATCATGAAGAAAATATAATATGAATAAAAATATATTTAAAAAGTATACAAAGTATATATAAATATATAGAAATATATAATATAGAATAATATAGAATAGAAATTACATAATTTTACATTTTACATAATTAGAATATAATGTAAAGGGAAAATCCAATTATTAAAAATCTCATATGATGTCATATTCTTTCAAAAATATCTTTCTTTTCTAGAGTTTGAAGTTAGAAGTTAATTAATAACTAAGTAAGAAACTTGACTAATTATTTGATCATATTCTTTGATAAAAGTCATAATTCAAATATTTGTATTTTTGTATTTGATCTTTTTCATATTTTTTTCTTATTGTTTTGTTCTTTTCGAGAGAGATCCTAATTGGTGAATCGGAAACAATTCTAAGAAAAAAGAACAATTTGTTTTCTTATGGAATATACATATAAATATGCATGGATAATACCCCTTTTTCCGCTCCCAGTTACTATGTCAATAGGATTTGGACTTCTACTTATTCCGACAGCAACAAAAGATCTTCGTCGTATGTGGGCTTTCCTAAGTGTTTTACTACTAAGTATAGCTATGTGGTTTTCGGCCAATCTGTCTATTCAGCAAATAAATGGAAGTTTGACCTATCAATATCTATGGTCTTGGACCATCAATAATGATTTTTTATTAGAGTTCGGACACTTGATCGATCCACTTACTTCTATTATGTCAATACTAATTACTACTGTTGGAATCATGGTTTTTATTTATAGTGACAATTATATGTCTCACGACCAAGGATATTTGAGATTTTTTGCTCATATGAGTTTTTCCAATGCTTCAATGTTGGGATTAGTTACTAGTTCCAATTTGATACAAATTTATATTTTTTGGGAACTAGTGGGAATGTGTTCCTATTTATTGATAGGCTTTTGGTTCACACGACCCATTGCAGCAAGTGCTTGTCAAAAAGCTTTTGTAACTAATCGTATAGGAGATTTTGGTTTATTATTAGGAACCTTAGGATTTTATTGGATAACTGGTAGTTTCGAATTTCGCGATTTGTTCCAAATAGTGAATACCTTGATCCATAATAATGGGGTCAATTCTTTATTTGCTACTTTATGTGCCTTTTTATTATTTGTCGGTGCAGTTGCTAAATCCGCACAATTTCCCCTTCACGTATGGTTACCTGACGCCATGGAAGGTCCCACTCCTATTTCGGCTCTTATACACGCTGCTACTATGGTAGCAGCAGGAATTTTTCTTGTAGCTCGGCTTATTCCTCTTTTCATAGTTATACCTTACATAATGAATCTCATTTGTTTAGTAGGTATAATAACAGTACTTTTAGGAGCT